AGAATTTACAATTAAAGTAATTAGAATTTACAATTAAAGTAAGGAGTATTGAGAATGCGAGATTTAAAAACATATCTATCCGTTGCACCGGTAATAAGTACTCTATGGTTCGGGTCGTTAGCAGGTCTATTGATCGAGATCAATCGTTTTTTCCCGGATGCATTAACATTACCCTTTTTTGCATTCTAGTTATTAATACGTAATATGGGGAGGGGGTGAAGAAGATTCGAGATACAATTCAATAGCTGAGACTCCTATCTTCTCCTCCCTCTTCTTTTTTTTTTAATTACAATACGTTCTAAATAGAAAAGAGAACGATGAAAAGTGAATTCAAACTCAACAAAACGTCTCGTCCCAGACTTTCATTTAAGGAAATGCATTTCACTCAAATTAAGTAAGAGTAAGAGAACGAAAGCGTAAATGTGGTTAATACAACAATATCATATAAGATCCTTCACTACAAGACTCGAGTTCAATTCGAATCTAAACTTGAAATCGAAATAGACTTTGAAATTATTGTATTCTAACTTCTTACGAGATTGATTACAACGAAATATTTCCTAATTTGATTTCGAGTTAGTCACTTCGATTTTTTTCTTTTCTTCACTTCAAATCGGAAATGAAAATTGGAAAATAGAAGAGTTGAAGGAATAAAAAACAACCAAACTAAAAAAATAGAGGAGGAGGTTCATGGCTAAGGTAAAAGAAAAAGATGTTCGAGTACAGATTATTTTGGAATGTACCAACTGCGTTCAAAAGAGTGTTAATAAGAAATCAACAGGCATTTTCAGATATATTACTCAAAAGAATCGACACAATACGCCTAGTCCATTGGAATTGAGAAAATTCTGTCCTGGTTGTTACAAACATACGATTCATTGCGAGATAAAGAAATAGAAGGAATCTCATCATCTACTTGTCGCCTTTACAAGCAAGATGCAAAATGGCACGGCCTAGCAACGCAACATAGAAGATGTTAAGATATATTCTCTATTTAAATAGAAACAAAGAAAAGCCTATTCCTTCAGTTTCAAGTTTTAATCAGTATTTTTTTTGATCCGATCGAACGAAATAGGAGTTTTCAAATAAAATAAGGAATAAACAAATCATGGATAAATCCAAGCAACCCTTTCTTAAGCCCAAGCGCCCTTTTCTTAAGCGTAAGCGCCCTTTTCTTAAGCGCAAGCGCCCTTTTCTTAAAAAAAAGAGACCTTTTCGTAGACGGGTGCCCCGTCGCAAATCTCCGGGTCCAATTGTTTATAGTAATCTTCGTTTAATTAGTCAATTTATTAGTAAACAAGGAAAAATTTTATCTAGGCGGGTGAATAAAGTGACTTTAAGAGAACAACGAGCGATTACTCTTGCTATAAAACAAGCTCGAATTTTAGCTTTTTTACCTTTTCTTAAAAACGCGAAAGCACAAAGGATTAAAAACGAGAAAGCAAAAAGGAAATTAGCTGCTAGACCTAAAGGTCCTGGAACCAGAAAAGGTAGAACTAAAGGCCCTCGAACTGGAAAAGCTAGACCTAGAGGTCCTCGAAGAGGTCCTCGAACCAGAAAAAAAAGAGATTGATTTACTCAATCCAAATTCTAATCCGAACTCAAATTAAACATAGATTGAAAAATATGAAGAAAAAAAACGATTTGGGAGAGAACAAATCGTTTTTTTTTTTTTGAATGGTTTTATTCAGTTTGCCTACGGGATTGATCATATGATTATCCTATTTTATCCTATTTATTTCTATTCTACCTTCTCCTAATTCATTTTCCGGAGAATGCGATGGAAATGAATTAGTCCGATAGATTCTTTTCCATTTCCGTATTTTCTAATTTTAGACCGGGTTTAGGATGTTTTTTGAAATCGTAAAAATACAATTCCTATTCAATATAGCCATTTGTGCAAGTATTTTACGATTAAGAAGCAACTTTCTCTTGTAGAGATTGTTTATTAATCTATTATACTTAATAGATATCCTATTCTCGCGAATTACTGCATTGATCCGAGTGACCCACAAACGCCGAAAATTTCTTTTTTGCCCATCTCTATCTCGAGCCGCCGAAGCTAAGGCTCTTATTTTTTGTTGAATCATACTTCGAGTAAGGCGTGAGCGCGCCCCGCCAAAATGTGATGCGAGGGAACAAATTTTTGTTCTACGTCTATTAGCTATATATCCTCGTCTAGTTCTAGTCATTGAAAAATAGAAACTTTGATGAATAACTAATTTCTTTTTTTTTCTGTCAGCTATTCTTTTAGCCTTTTAGAGAATAACAAAACGGATTCTTCCAATGTATCAAAAAAGAATTCCAGCGGCTTTTGCTACTATAACCTTCCTACTCACCATTTTCTTTCTAGGGAATTTTTCCTAGAAATAGGAAATATGTATCGATACTAGGTATCAAACAAAAACATACTAAATAATAATAATCAAAATAGTCAAATAAAAATAGTAAATAGAAATAAATATAAATAATAAAAAAAGAAAAAGTCACAATATTCTTTCTAAAAATGGAAAACTACCAATAGCTATTTTAACTTCTGATTTTCGATTACAAAGAAGAATTAGACATTTTATTTACATTTTAATAGTTAGTAAAGAAATAGTGGGTTCCGTCGTTTCTATGGTTACTTCGTAAACGGTGAGGTCTTCTCTATACACCGGAGCTCCTTCTTCATTTACTCATTTAATCAATGTTTTTGTTAACTTGTACAGTTCACACTCTTTGGCTCTAGCTATGAATTAGCCAGCGATAGGTCTTTCACACCGAGATCCATCTATACAGTAACGGTATTGAATTATGAAGATTCGCTAATTGAATTAGCTGACCCTCGGAGTCCGTTCTTAGAAGAAAAGGGGCCTGCTTTTTGATCTTTTAATTTAAATAGGGTTTACCCTGCTTAACTTAATATAGAATCATTTTCTATCAATCGGGTCTTCCTTCGCAGTTTCAATTGAAAAAGGAGGTGATTCAATTTTCACCAAAGAAAACCATAAATTTGATATAAAATAGAAAAAAGAATGATATGATAGATCTTTTGTTCCTCTAAATAAAAGATACAAATGAAGGATTCCTCCAGTCTATCCTATTTCTATTCATCACGAATCGCGGGGAAAGGAAAAATGATTTATTTTCTGCTGTCCCAACCGCCGATCTAAACGAGTCGCACATACGTCCTAGTACACCTTCCTCGTCGCTGAGGACATCCCGCAAGAGCGGGGGTTTTTTTTACCCTTCTGGTTGGCTGTCTTGTGTTTCTAACAAGTTGTTTAACAGTTGGCATGCATGTTTAATCGTATGTGTGATGGGCCGGTTTAGACTCATCCTAACCAGGATGAAAGCCAAAGCTCCTAACCGGGATGAAAGATAAAGCCTGAAATACCGAAACAATAACTTTTGTTTTGTGACGAACTTTATTCCCCCTACTCGGCCCATCCTCCTACTCCTACATCCTATCCTATACTAGTAGTCGTTGTCGTAGATCCAGAAATCGATGGAGTATGGGTCGGGTCGTGCGTACTCCCTTTCCCACTCTACATCTAACACTATGCACACAACGACTAGAAGAACATAGTATCTACCACAAAAAATACGAAAAGTAGGATACGGAAACCCAGAGCTACGTACCGCGGAGCGGGCGGTGGTTTAAGTAAGAACGTGAAGGGGTAGGTTACTAGAACCGCGATAATCCCCAGAACTGCCCCCAAAAGAAATCGCTGACCCAAGTAACTTTGAAAGAACATTTCAGCACGTTCAAAGAACATTTCAATAGGCCTTTCAATAATATGGTAAAAAAGTACTCGTAGGCGCCTTCTATTAGGTAGGTACTCCCATAATCTTTGATAGAGAAAAAAGGCTATCGTGAAAGCAACCAGAGGGGAGGTCAAAATAGAGCGGATAAGTGACCACTTGCACGCTAGATTCGTTCTACTGTCAAAGAGCGCCAGGATGATACCCAGAACCTTCCGCCCTTTATACCTAATATACCTCAATTCTTCAGTTACCAGGACAAAGGTCACCTGGCCAACCTGATGGACAACCTGAGCCAGGCGATCTTTATCCCTTAGAAAGATAACAAGATCGATCATCCTTTGGATGATTTGTTTTTTGAATTTTCGGATGATTTGGTTTTTGAATTTTCGGATGATTTGGTTTTTGAATTTGAGAATACGGCGCAAAAGCTTCCTGAGGGTTACCAGGAAATTTCGTTTTTCCATCTAAATTAACCTCCTTTATTCTTTCTCCAGGTCTTCTTTCTCCAGGTCTTCTTCATCAGACTCTGTTCCCCTACTATCCTCTCGATTTGGGAGAACATGATCAATAATTCCATAGACTTTCGCGCCTTCTGCGGACATAAAAAAATCCCGTTCTATGTCCCTAGATATAACGCCCGGATCTTTTTGCGTTGTAAAGGCATACACGTCTATTATCCTCCGTCGCAAGTCCAATAGCTCGTCTATGTACGAGTTGAACTCGTGTATGTTATTACCAGTAGGTAATTTAGGTAATTTAGGTAATCTTTTGTCTAGTTTTTTTATCTCCTCGGACTTAGGACGAAACTGACCCGTTGGTTGATGCATCATTACCCGCGTATGCTGGAAGGCCCACCGGTAGTTTAAGTCGCCTGCGGAGAGGATCAAAGATGCTGTAGAGGCAACCAGCCCTAGTCCGACTGTATTGAGGCCCAAGTCCAAATCACAACTGTGCATTATATCAAAAATGGCGAGTCCCGACTTTAGGAAGCCGCCTGGAGAATTTATAAAAAAAGTCAACTCGTCAATGTTTTCCTTCTCATCATTGAGCAAGAGGATAGAAGAGATAAGATTATTTGCCACTTCGTTATCAATTTTACCAAATACGAAAAGAACCCCTGCATCGTAAAATATAGTAGGTAACTCAACCCACTCCTCGTCACTCTCTTCTTCTTCTTCTTCTTCTAATTTGCGTTTTTTGCCTGCGAAGTACTCCTCTGCCCAGCCCTTGTAACCATGATCTTCCTCGCGCCTCTGACGATGTAATGCTTCAAAGTCCAGGGAATCTTGAAAATCTCGGTCATCTTCCTCTTTGCGAGCACGAAAAGCTTTCAGCTCGGGATCGTCGACATCAGAGTAATAGTCGGAGGAGAAATTTTTATCTTCAAATTCGTCTTCCGAATCATACAAAGGATCATAAAAAGGAACGTGTGGTACGCCAAGTGACATAACTTTTTTCTCCTCCCTTTCTGGGGACTACTTTGTCAAGTAAGTTACAACCAGTAAATTACTTAACTAACAATAAATTTTTTTTAACTTCCGTACCTTTTTTCTGTATAACTGTAGTGTAATTTGGGTATCCCCTTTAAATTTAAATTTGAATTTGAATTACGGGTTCTTTATTTGTCTTTAGTTTTGTTTTTTATACTCAACGCCTGACTTTGACTTCTTTTTCATTTCTCAACTATCATGACCTTAATCTCGCCCTTAACTTGAATTGAAGGCTATGCCATCCTAAGGTGCTGCTAAATGGAAGGATCTTGTCAACGTCCATGAATTCTCTCAGCAAAGTTGAAAGTTTTTTTTTTATTGATTGAAAAAGTGCTAATTGCTCCAAATCCAAAAAGGTTTCTTTACTTTTTGTTTAGTTAATCTATCCATTTTTTTTAGTATAAAATCAAAAAGTCAGTTATGATAACCCTAACCAAATAGAAAAATGCAGACCAGAATAAGACTGACTCCTTTATGAACGACGAATGAGATCAAGAATCATTATTCTTTCGACACAAAAAAGGGAATTTCCAGATCCTTTTTTTGTGTCGAAAACTAGACTAGGAAAAAGACTAGGAAGACGAATAGAGTAATATTTCCCACCATCATTTGATTTATTTTCTTCTTTGCCTCTTCGTTTACTTATCTTATGCTTCGAATCACATTCTAGAAGATTCTATTCAAAAGATTCTATTCAAAAGATTCTATTCAAAAGATTCTATTCAAATAAACAAAGTTAAAACTATTTGATACATTTTGTGACAATTAAATCTGATAAGACAATAATGACCTAATCCCATCCATTTCTCCCATTTCGATTTCAAAAAAGAGGATATGATTGATATAGGTTTCTTACAAATACTATATCTTACCAAGACTATACATAGTAGACTAGAAATGAAGTAGAATTCATGCTAAAAATAGGGTAAAAAAAAGGAAGAGAAAGAAAAAAGATTTTCACCATTTTTTTTATTACACCATAGATACATAATTGAATTGCTATAGATCCATAGAGATACATAATTGCATTGCCAACACAAATTTTGTTCTTTTATTAAAGAATTTGATAAATCCGCAGATCTAGAAATTCATTTCGGACAATTGAACCTTCTCAAACTGTTTCTTTTTAAGAACTAAAAAAATTTGTGCTAAAATAACCGATGTCAAGAAGAACAAAAGGCCTTGGATACGTAATGGGTCTTGAAGTACTATTTCCGCATCACCCTGACCAAATCCACCCACATTCGGATTACTCGTTAATGGTTGATCCAGTTTAATGGATTCACCTTCTGAAACAAGAAGTTCTGGTCCTGGAGGTATAATATCAATCACTTGACGCCCCTCTGAGGCATCTGTTATGGTTATTTCGTACCCCCCTTTCTCTTTTCGTATGATTTTGCTTACTCTACCCGCAGCTGTCGCATTATAAACCGTATTATTACTCTTGCTCCCGTCGGGATAAATTTGTCCTCTTCCCCGGTTTCCACCTACATATATAGGATATTTTAAGAAGTGAACATCTTTTTTAGTAGCGGGATCCGGAGAAAGAATAGGAAAGGTAATTTCAGTATATTTCTGACCAGGCACAGGTCCTATCACAAGAATATTTTTTTTATTGGGTCGATAACTCTGAAAAGAGAGATTGCCTATCTTTTCTTTCATCTCTGGCAAAATACGATCTGCTGGGGCTAATTCAAACCCCTCGGGTAAAATAAGAACAGCCCCCACATTCAAAGCTCCCTTTTTCCCATTAGCAAGAACTTGTTTCAGTTGCATATCATAAGGAATTCGAAGAACTGCTTCAAATACAGTGTCTGGAAGGACCGCTTGCGGAACCTCAATATCCACAGGCTTACTAGCTAAATGACAATTGGCACATACAATACGACCTGTTGCCTCACGCGGATTTTCATAACCCTGCTGCGCAAAAATAGGATATGCATTTGAAATGGATACCTGAGTCGTTATATATATGATGAGTGATACAGAAATGAAGCGAGTAATCTCGTCTTGTATCCAAGAAAGGCTCTTTATAGTTTGCATGGTACAGTCGGTGATGCCAAAAATTTCTACAATAAAATTAGGTAGGTCGCTAGTCTAGTTCCATACCTATGCTGCTGCTATTTTACTTAAATATTTTTCAGTAAAATACAGGAGGAATCCCCATCGCTTAGACCTTTCCATGTATAGCAAAAAAATTATCAAAAAAGAAGATTTTCAATGTTTTGTTTAGGGCAAAATAACAAGGAATCGAATTGGATAGGTGAATCCTTTTTCACTCTTTCATTGAATGATAAATCACTACAAGTGACGGGGATAGACGATTTAAATAAAAAAAGATTGAATATTTAAAAATGGTATCGAGAATGACTGGACAACTGGAAAGAAGAATGGATATAATTGGGTCGTTATGAGGAAAGCCAAAATCCTTGTAGACAGATTCAATCATGAGTTCCCAAATGCGATTTGAATGGAATCCTACCCAAAAATCAGTTACTAAAATAAGAAAAAAAGCTTTTATTGTGTCACTTAAGTTATATAGAAATTCTTGAATCCAAGAATTAAGAAAACGAAGTTCTTCATTACCTAGAATATAATAACCGCTTAGAATAATGAAACAGATTATATTTGTCGAGAAGTGAAAAAACATCTGGATACGCTCCTCATTGTACACCTTCATCAATTGGATCGTTTCTTTGTGGATTGTGATAATCCACTTTTGTCGATGTGGTTCCGGATATTCCTTTATCATTTCATCCAACAAGAAAAGTTCCTCTAATTCTATGAATTTTTCTATCATACTCTTTTCTTGAAGAGTATTGAAAACAATTTCAGATTGACTAGTATTTCCCAAATTAATAACCCCAAATTCCACACTTTTATGAACCAAAAAAGAGATACACGAGGGCAACAATACTAGAGATGTAAGATAAAGAATGGAGATTAATGCTTTTTTTTTTTTCATTTTGTTGTCTGTGAATTGTTAATGAAGCCAACTCATCCGTCGACTCTATATGATGGACTTTTTCCAGAAGGCATGCCTTGGAACCTCTAAATAAATGGATTCTCGGTTTTGAATTTGTAAATCATTAGTTCGATCCTGAACTTAGAAAAAATGTCAGAAATTTAAGAAAGAGTATACGAATGAAGAAAAAAATCTTGTTTTCAGATCTATCAATTGGTCAAATTCAAAAAAAAAAGAGCATTTACAAGATAGGATTTATCGTATCAATTGCGAATTCAATATTGAAAATATATATAGATAGAATTTATTGAGTTTATCTCTTATTATATTAGATCTTAGTCCGAAATGCCTCGTTTTGCTCTCGTCGATGTGTCTATTATTTTGATTTCGTACTTCTTTTGTTAATGAATTAAATGAATTTCCATACGCATAAAAAAATTGCGAATAAAAAAGTTTTGGTTTACTTTAGTATATAGTATATATACTATACTATATATACTATATCATTTTTGATTATATACTTATTTAGTATATACTCTATTATTGACTCTATTTTTGACTATATGATATAATAACCGATTCGATCATATAATACATATCTAGAATATATAAAAAAGAATTAGAATAAATGAAATTAGAAGATTTTTTTTTTCTGTTCATCAATATAGAATACGATAGACCAAAATATAGAATACTATGACGAAGACGAAATTTCAATTCAGTTAGGCCTATAGAAAAAAGAAAGATTCTTTTTTCTTTGCTGCTAAGAAAATGCTCATTCTTGAGTGCATTTCAAAATACTTCAATCGGTACATGCAAGAAATAGGCCAATTCCGCCGCCTTTTTCTCAAATTCTCGTAGAGTCCTATTTTCGTTGGTCCGAGTCAAAGTAAAGGCTCCCTGGCCTCTGATTTCCATATAAAGAACACGTCGAGGAGAAATACCCTCTTTAACTTCTATTTTGATAGACTGAATATCTTTTATAAAAAATCTGAGTAAGATGCGACGATTCTTTCCCGGAAAGCCCCAACGAAAAAGAGAGACTATTCCTTCTTTTCTATCGAATCGATCATAACCACTACCAATATTCCACGAAATTGTGCACCACAAATACGAGCTAATAAATAGACCGGCGATACCATAGAAGGCCATCACGATGCCTTGTGGAAAAAAAAGGATTTGCTGAGACGCAAATAAAGATATCCCATTTCTGCCAAGGTAACTGGAAAGTCCAACCAAAAAAAATCCTAATGAACCTAAAAACAGTATAACGGCCCAACAGATATTACTTGTTTTTCGAGACCCCACTATAAGTTCTATCCATATATGTTTTGATCGCCAATCCATACTCAATCCAGTTTCATTTTATTGGAAAGAGAAGACTAACCCAACCAAATGAATTTGACTTGCTTTTGTTTGTTTTCGAAATCAATTTTATCAACTCACATTACATTTATTCGGATGTCCATTTTTAGGAAGAATCCCTTCGATCTAAAATGGAATTCAAATTCAAATAAGAATAGCATCCTGTTCAGACGATTCCCTATCTCAACACATATGGATACATTGGCTTTGCATGTTTTTAGGCGTCGAACTTCATTTCGATTGCTTTTCAATTTGAAATAAGCCCTTTTACTTATATATCCTATTTACACCTGGATGTATAATAATTCTTTATTTATGTTTGAAGGAGAGACCAGGCCATCCGCTATACCATTATAGCCTAATTGACTCGATAGATATCTGGCTTATGAGCCATGCTTCTGATGGGAAAATGTTTCATCGCTTAAGTCTTAAAAAAAAAGAGATGAAACATTTTCCCATCAGATCTAAAGAATCTTGTTTTTTTGAACATAAAGAAATAAAGAAGCTATTGCAATTGCCGGAAATACCAAACCTACTAACGGCACAAAAATAGAGGGTAAATTGTTGAGAATTGTCATAGAATCGGCACCTCGCATTATTTAATATGTGGAACTCTTTATTATTTCTTTTTTTTTTCAAAATTTCAAATAATTGATTTCGAAAAGAAAAATGAAAAAAATGAGTTTACTTTGGCTTTTTGTTGACCATTTGAACGAGGTTGGATTGAATTAAATCCAGCCACAAATCGCTTTCGTCAGTTCCGGGGCGGGTGATTCCTTATAAGTTTGCTGGCCCTAAGAACCAGGTTGAACGCCCCTAATTCCATTTCTCGTCTTTGTTGTAGTTCCTCCAAAAAAAATTTGCCCACTTCGGCCAATAGAGCCACTTCAGCTTCTTGGTTCATTCTTTCGCTTTCGACAGATCTCGGGCTCACTCTTTTTGTTTCAGTTCTTTTCTTTTGTTCTAAGAGATGGATATAGAATAACCCGTAGATGGACTAGAATAACCTGGAGATGGATATAGAATAACCCGTAGATGGACTAGAATAACCTGGAGATGGATATAGAATAACCCGTAGATGGACTAGAATAACCTGAACCCGATTGAGATATACCTATTGAGATATACCTATGCTCGGTAAGTCAATTATGGATCTCATTTTCGAAACATAGATTCTATATAATCTATCAATTTTGAAAGAGTCGTCTAATCAATTTTGGACTAAGTAGAGTAGGATCGAAACGAAAGGAGTGGAACTGTAATAACTCAGTCAAAACACTTTTTAAAAGATTACGCGGCACAATTAGATCCAAGAATCCTTTTTCAAACAAAACTTCGGCTTCTTGGGAACCCTCCGGTACTTCAATATGGAATAATTCCTCAATTACTCTTTTCCCGGCAAATGCAATGTAAGCATCAGGTTCAGCAATAATGATATCCCCCAACATAGCAAAGCTAGCTGTCACCCCACCGGTCGTGGGGGTTGTAAGAATCGATATATAAAATAACTTTTGATTTGATTTATTTTTCTGATCCCTATAATTAGATAAAGCGGAAGATATTTTAGCCATTTGCATTAAGCTCAAACTTCCTTCTTGCATACGTGCTCCTCCAGAAGCACACACTATAATAAGAGGTAAAAATTCTTTGGTAGCATGCTCAATCAAACGAGTGATTTTCTCGCCTACTACAGATCCCATACTACCTCCGACAAAACGAAAATCCATGACACCCATTGCTATTTTAATGCCGTTTAATTTACCTGTTCCTGTCTCAACAGCCTCAGACAATCCCGTCTCTCTTTCATTCCGCTTCATTTTATCTATATAAGTCTCATCATCTTCTATCTCTACGTCCTCTTCTTCTTCCTTTTCTTCTGGGAATGGGAATTCTTCCTCTTCTTCTGAAAATGCCAAGAACACTAACAACGCCCATAGTAAGTCTTTACCTTTACTACTGTCTTTTATTTCCTCTTCTACTAGGACCCCTACTTCTATTTCATCGTCGTCTGGATCTATGACCACAGGCTCCCCCTCCCCTTCGTCATCTGAATTTACGACCACGGGCTCCCACTCTCCTTCGTCTTCTGAATCACTTGCTTTATGGAAAGGGATTTCCTCTTTATCTATATAAATGCAGATCCCTAGATCTCGACAATATGAACGGGCGACGGCCTCTAACTCTGCCTCCTTGTCATTGAGACCTTCAGGGTCGAAATCTTCATCTTCGAAATCTTCATCTTCGAAATATGAATATTCATCTTCATCTTCATCTTCTTCAATGTAAGGTTTTGGTTCAATGTTCGGATCTTCAGGGTCCTCTAACTCTGCCTCCTTGTCAGTGGGAACTTCAGGGTCGGAATCACTGTCACTGTCACTGGGCTCAGGGTCCTCTAACTCTGCCTCCTTGTCAGTGGGAACTTCAGGGTCCTCTAACTCTGCCTCCTTGTCAGTGGGAACTTCAGGGTCGAAATCTTCATCTTCGAAATCTTCATCGTCATCGTCGAAATATGAATATTCATCTTCATCTATGAAATATTCATCTTCTTCATCTTCAATGTAAGGTTTTGGTTCAATGTTCGGATCTTCAGGGTCCTCTAACTCTGCCTCCTTGTCAGTGGGAACTTCAATGCAAGGAATGTAAAGTTTAAAGGCAGCGTGAATGACAAACCGGAAATCTTCAATTTCTTCATCAACGTATTCGTCTTCAAAGATTTCAAAGATATGATCTTCAATGGAGATCTGTTTAATGGCAGCGTTAATGGCCTTGTCAACGCGATCTAAGGAAGCTTGACTGGGATGTTTAATGGCAGCTTTAAGGGCTTTTCTAATCTTATTCCAAAAATTCAAAATGATGTCAATAGGAAGATAAATGGAAACCTTAAGAGCATTCTCAAGGCCCTTTAAGGAAGCTTGACTGGGATGTTTAATGGCAGCGGAAAGGACTTCTTTAAGGACATCCCAGCGATGATCGGGGGAAGCTTTAATGACCATATGGTTTGGGAACTCCTTGAAAGATAGTTCAAACCAAACTCTTGGTTTAATGTTCTCATCTTTAGGTTCGAAATCTTCATCTTCATCTTTGAAATATCTATCTTCGAAATCGAAATCTTTGAAATATCTATCTTTGAAATCTTTATCTTTTGCAAAGTAAGAAAAAACCTCATTTATATAGATCTCTTCATTATAAGGGTACTTGATTTTATCAAAAAAGCCCTTGGGCCTTTTAAAGTCAAGGTAAGGTAGAAAGCCATCTTTAATGAAAACCCAGAACTCCAAAATCCTAAACTTAAAAGATCCGTCTACAAAAGGTAAAACGTAGATATCGTCAATAACAGCTTTAAAGGCCTCTGAAATGCTATCTAAGCAAGCTTGACTGTTGCTGCAGTTACTTTTAATGGCAGCGTAAAGGGAGTGGGCTTCGTTAATGTTGAAAGACAAAACGTTCTCAGGGGCAATGATAGTGGAAAGCCTAAGGACATAGTTAAAGACATTCAAGAAACCTTCAATGTGTAAATCTGAAGGGTAAAGGGCTTGGTCAATGCCATCCATGAAATGAAAAATGTTCTCAGGGGCAATGATAGTGGAAAGCCTAAGGGTATACTTAACGCGATCTAAGGAAGCTTCTTGGGGATCGTTAATGGCAGCTTTAAGGCCGTTTCTCAAAAAATACCAGAAAGACAAAATGCTCGTACACTCAACGGAAGTGGAAACGTTAAGGGTAATCACGAGGCGATCTAAGGAAGCTGGGTGGGGATCTTTAATGGCAGCGGAAAGGGCTTCTTTAAGGCCATTCCAGCGAGAATCGGGGCAAGTTTTAAGGATAAGAAGGACGATATAGTCAACGTGCTCCCTGAAAGTTAGTTCAAACCAAGGTTGTCCTTCAATGTTCGAATCTTCAGGGTCCTCTAACTCTGCCTCCTTGTCAGTGGGAACTTCAGGGTCGAAATCTTCATCTTCGAAATCTTCATCGTCATCGTCGAAATATGAATCTTCATCTTCGAAATCTTCATCGTCGAAATATTCATCTTCATCTTCATCTTCTTCAATGTAAGGTTTTGGTTCAATGTTCGGATCTTCAGGGTCCTCTAACTCTGCCTCCTTGTCAGTGGGAACTTCAGGGTCGGAATCACTGTCACTGTCACTGGGCTCAGGGTCCTCTAACTCTGCCTCCTTGTCAGTGGGAACTTCAATGCAAGGAATGTAAAGTTTAAAGGCAGCTTGAATGATAAACCAGAAATCTTCAATTTCTTCATCAAAGTTTTCGTAGTTAAAGAGATCTTGAATGGGGAGATCTTCAATGGCAACGTTAATGGCCTCGTCAATGCGATCTAAGGAAGCTTGACTGGGATCTTTAATGGCAGCGGAAAGGGCTTCTCTAATGCCATACCATAAATGCAAAATGATGTGAGTGGGAAGGTAAATGGAAGCCGTAAGGGCATTCTCAAGGCCCTCTAAGGAAGCTTGACTGGGATGTTTAATGGCAGCGGAAAGGGCTTCTTTAAGGCTATCCCAGCGACGATTGGGGGAAGCTTTAAGGACGATATAGTCAACGCGCTCCCTGAAAGCTGGTTCAATGTAAGGTTTTGGTTCAATGTTCGGATCTTCAGGGTCCTCTAACTCTGCCTCCTTGTCAGTGGGAACTTCAGGGTCGGAATCACTGTCACTGTCACTGGGCTCAGGGTCCTCTAACTCTGCCTCCTTGTCAGTGGGAACTTCAATGCAAGGAATGTAAAGTTTAAAGGCAGCTTGAATGATAAACCAGAAATCTTCAATTTCTTCATCAAAGTTTTCGTAGTTAAAGAGATCTTGAATGGGGAGATCTTCAATGGCAACGTTAATGGCCTCGTCAATGCGATCTAAGGAAGCTTGACTGGGATCTTTAATGGCAGCGGAAAGGGCTTCTCTAATGCCATACCATAAATGCAAAATGATGTGAGTGGGAAGGTAAATGGAAGCCGTAAGGGCATTCTCAAGGCCCTCTAAGGAAGCTTGACTGGGATGTTTAATGGCAGCGGAAAGGGCTTCTTTAAGGCTATCCCAGCGACGATTGGGGGAAGCTTTAAGGACGATATAGTCAACGCGCTCCCTGAAAGCTGGTTCAATGTAAGGTTTTGGTTCAATGTTCGGATCTTCAGGGTCCTCTAACTCTGCCTCCTTGTCAGTGGGAACTTCAGGGTCGGAATCACTGTCACTGTCACTGGGCTCAGGGTCCTCTAACTCTGCCTCCTTGTCAGTGGGAACTTCAGGGTCGGAATCACTGTCACTGTCACTGGGCTCAGGGTCCTCTAAGGAATCAAAGTGAATGGGATCCTGAATGGGATCTTCAAGGGGATCTAAGGAATCAAAGTGAAGGGGATCTAAGGAATCAAAGTGAATGGGATCCAAGGAACGCATTTGTTGATCCATAGGCTCCCAAGTATCTGAATCAAGCAAAAAGTCAATGCGCTCCGAACTTTTCATTTTTATGTAAGAATCACAATATTCACAAATATACATTTTTTCCTTAGCAATTTTGTGATAGGTCATTCCGTCGCAAAAGTCGCACACAATCCATAGATGGCTAAAATCTGTTGGTCTGATGAGAGCAGTACAAGTTTCATTTGTAGTCAAAATTGTACTCTCAATTTCAGGAAAATTTTCTCTCTCAATCATATTAATATTCCCCCTTTAAATTAAAAAATTTTTTTATTTAATTAGTCCTTAAAGCTGAACTTTTTTTCAGCTCATTTCATGATTCTTGGAAATTGTAATTAAAAACCGAACGAAATGTTTCGGTTTTTTCTTTTTTGGGGTTTTCCTTTTTGGTTGGTTTTTAATAACCTATACTTATAGGTTAAGTAAAGAAAGCAAGACTTTCTACTGGAGCTCCATCATGTACCATTTCGATTACAACTCAACCTGGGATCCGAAAAGCCTCCCCCTCGCCGCGCGTCCCGTTCGGTTGTTCAAGACTCATTCTAGGTAGGCAAGGGGGCGAAGCAGTCGCCCCTTGGAGACATGCAGTTAAAACAAACACCCGTGGTATCCTAGTTTTCTTTTCTTATTCTTTTCGAGAATAAGAAAAGAAAACTCTACACCTATCCCATCCTTTTTTAGGATTCTAGGGATAGATGTAGTGGGGCGAAAGGATTCGAACCTTCGAATACCGGGACCAAAACCCGTTGCCTTACCACTTGGCCACGCCCCACGCATACACTAAGAAAGAGTAATCTTCATCTACATACTTTAATTTTAATCTTGATATTGCTTTTTGTCAAATGGCCCCGAAATATATGAAATATATATAAAATCCATTTAGCTTATTGGTTGGATTTTGATATGTGTAGCTATAGAATGTAAAGTTCATTTCTTGATCATAATATCTAATTCAATTAAGATATTATATGAAAATGGGATTTCTTCTATTCTTTTTTGCTTTTTGATTTGAGAATGAAAGGATTTTTGATTGGATAAGCTTAAAGGCAGGTTTTTGTCTACCTTACTTTAATCTTTATTAAATCTTTATTAAATTTTTTTATCAAAAATCTATTACTAACTCAGTCAAAATCGGCTTATCCTCAAGAACATAAATTTTCTTATGCTAAAATTTTTTAGTTTGATTTCTATCTGTTTTAATTCTGACCTTTATTCAAAAAGTGTTTTCTTCACAAAATTGCCCGAAGCCTATGCTTTTATGAATCCAATCGTAGATGTTATGCCAGTAATCCCTCTGTTCTTTTTTCTATTAGCTTTTGTTTGGCAAGCTGCTGTAAGTTTTCGATAAGATCTTTAACTCTCGAGAAAAAAAATTCTAGCAATTCATAACATAAGATTAACAAGGTTCATTTATATACAATAATTGGATCGTAGCGGGTATAGTTTAGTGGTATTAGAATTAAATTCGAGTTTATTAGAATTAGATTAGAGCCCCTCGCAATACGCAATAAAAAATCATCAGTATGAAAGCCAATTTTTTGTAATAAAAGATTCTACTCTGATCAAAAAAAAGAATATTCAAATAAAACTGAATTTCTAAAAAGCCTTTTCTCTTTCGCGAAAGTATTTTATTTTTTTAATTTCAAAATCTTTTTGTGATAGTTTGTGATAGATAAAAAAAAAATAGAAAATCTATTTTCTTTCTTTTTTTTTCAACAAAAAAAAGATCTCGGAGATTGTGTAATGCTTACTCTAAAACTCTGTGTCTACACGGTAGTAATATTCTTTGTTTCACTCTTCATCTTCGGATTTTTATCTAATGATCCAGGACGTAATCCTGGGCGTGAAGAATAAAAAGAAGTTTTTTCGTGCTTGCTTGATTTTTGAATGTTCTTGGCATTTTTTCTACATCTTGACCTATTAAATGAAATAAAAAAATGGAAATTAAAGTAAAAAAAAGTAAAAATCAATTCATAAAAATGAATTCAATTTAAAAAGTAATTTTTAAAGATAATAAAAGTACCAAGCAATCAATGCAAGCGGAAAGAGAGGGATTCGAACCCTCGGTACAAATAAATCGTACAACGGATTAGCAATCCGACGCTTTAGTCCACTCAGCCATCTCTCCACTCCCAATTGAAAAAAAAAGGCACTGACTATCTTTATCCTATATTGCAGAACAAGGAATACTTGAAAAGGAAGAGTGCTTTTCTCCTTTTTTTAGTTATCTTCATTATTTTGATTTTCTTTTGGAATTACTTTCATTTTCCATTTGTATTTAATTATGCATATCCAATTTTTAGTTAATTAGATTCCTATTACTTTATTTATATAAATCGGATATATTCCTATTACTTCATTTATATTAATTGGACTTTTGCTTTTAATCAATATTTTTGATTGAGTGATCTAAAAATAGAAACTAAATAAGACTGCTTCGACTCAATTTCGAAAAAAAAAATCAAATAGAGATTTCTTTTGTATTTTTCATTCATACAAAAGAAATCTCGATT